GTCCTTTTTGTTACGTGTTGGAATATAAACTTATTACTTTTTTTATTAGTTAGTTATTAGACGAGATTTTACAAAAAAAAATTTTCATATATAGTGAAGTACTAATCTGGATTTCCACAAAGAATACTTTTTTCAATACTCACATTCCTTATTAGATTAGTTAATTAGTTAATAATCCTATTGATTGGATTTATATGTTTATTCTGACAGGAAAAAGATATTCAAATAAATTATTTTTCATCGAATGACTATTCATCTATTGTATTTTCATGCAAAGCAAATAGGGGGCAAGAAAACTCTATGGAAAGGTGGTGGTTCGATTCAATACTGTTTAAGAAAGAGTTCGAACACAGGTGTGGTTTAAGTAAATCAACGGGCGGTCTTGGTCCTATTGAAAATACTAGTGAAAGTGAAGATCCGAATAGAAATGATATGAAGAAAAATAGTCATAGTTGGGGCAGTCGTGACAATACTAGTTACAGCAATGTTGATTATTTATTCGGTGTCAAGGACACTCGGAATTTCATCTCTGATGAAACTTTTTTAGTTATGGATAGGAATGGGAACAGTTATTCCATATATTTTGATATTGAAAATCATATTTTCAAGATTGATAGTGGTCATTTTTTTCAGAGTGAACTAGAAAGTTATTTTTATAGTTATTGGAATTTTAGTTATCTAAATAATGGATCGAAGAATGACGATCCTCACGATGATCATTACATGTATGATACTCAATATAGTTGGAATAATCACATTAATAGTTGTATTGACATTTATCTTGAGTCTCAAATCTTTATTGATACTTACATTGTAAGTGGTAGTGACAATTACAGTAACAGTTACATTTCTCGTTCCGTTTGTGGTGAAATTAAGGGGTCCGATATAAGTATCAGTGCGAATGATAGCACTATAAGAGAAAGTTCCAATGATCTGGATGTAACTCAAAAATACAGACATTTGTGGGTTCAATGTGAAAATTGTTATGGATTAAATTATAAGAAGATTTTAAAATCAAAAATGAATCTTTGTGAACAATGTGGATATCATTTGAAAATGAGTAGTTCAGATAGAATCGAACTTTCGGTCGATCCGGATACTTGGGATGCTATGGATGAAGACATGGTTTCTTTGGATCCCATTGAATTTCATTCGGAAGAGGAGCCTTATAAAGATCGTATCGATTCTTATCAACGAAAAACAGGATTAACTGAAGCCGTTCAAACAGGCATAGGCCAATTAAACGGTATTCCCATAGCACTTGGGGTTATGGATTTTCAGTTTATGGGGGGTAGTATGGGATCCGTGGTTGGGGAGAAAATAACCCGTTTGATTGAGTACGCTACTAAAAAATTTCTCCCTCTTATTATAGTATGTGCTTCCGGGGGGGCGCGTATGCAAGAGGGAAGTTTGAGTTTAATGCAAATGGCTAAAATATCTTCTGCTTTATATGATTATCAATCAAAGAAAAAGTTATTCTATGTACCAATTCTTACATCTCCTACTACAGGGGGGGTGACTGCTAGTTTTGGTATGTTGGGAGATATCATTATTGCCGAACCCAATGCCTATATTGCATTTGCGGGTAAAAGAGTAATTGAACAAACATTGAATAAAACAGTACCTGAAGGTTCACAGGCGGCTGAATATTTATTCCAGAAAGGCTTATTCGATCTAATCGTACCACGTAATCCTTTAAAAAGCGTTCTGAGTGAATTATTTCAGCTCCACGCTTTCTTTCCTTTGAATCAAAATTCAATAGAGCATTAAGTTACTTTTTTATCTATATTCTTGATTACTAATTTAGTTAAGAGGCCTCTATCAACAAGAAAAAATATTGAATCTTTTTTTTGTTAAATTAGGAAAAGAAAAAAAAATTTGTTCTACGTCTTACGTATGTATATAAAATCCAAATATATAATGATATATGGTTTTGTACCTTCTATACTAACTTAGATATATAATTAGATTTATACTAATTATTTAATTCTTAATAAGATAAGATATCTTTATAAATAATAATAAATAATAATAATATAAATAATAATATTAATAATAATAACAGGTACAAATAGTAAATTGAGGTATCCTTTATATGACAACTTTTGACTTTCCCTCTGTTTTGGTGCCTTTAGTAGGCTTAGTATTTCCGGCAATGGCAATGGCTTCTTTATTTCTTCATGTTCAAAAAAATAAGACTGTTTAGATCTGATGGGTCCAACTCTCATCCATTTTTTCAAAACTAAGACTTGTATCATAACGCAGATACCTATTTAGTGGAAGAAGGTATAACATGCGGCGCTTCCGCCGAAAGGGGTTTTTGGCCTGTAGAAAGATGATATGGGGGTAAAGGAATTATATCTATTTGAAAAAAATATCAGGATCACCGGATGGCTGAACTGTAAAATCGGCACATCTATATGTATATCGATGGGATCATACGAAGGGTTTGTTTTATTTTAGATCTAACCAATTTGATAAATTATTCTTAAAGGTTCAC